GTCGATGGTGTGAAAACACTTCCTGATGTCGAATTCCAAAAACCAGCGAGAGGTTCCCCACTCTTCTTTGATCCGTCTTAGGGCCGAGTGGCGGCCTCGACCCGAGCGGAAGTGCGATGTGTCTGGAAACTCGGGATCGTAAATGGATTCGAGTACCATTCTGATCGCCTCTTTCATGATCTTTTCTATAGGTAGAACTACTGTGAGCGGTCTAAACTTCGACCCTTATTTCTTTCTTCATATTGTAAAGGGGAGCAAAGCCCGTTTTTTGCTCCCTCTATTGATAGATCAAAGGCCCCCCTGCCGTCGTTTCAGTGACTCATAAGGCTTTCCCTCAGCTCAGTTCTTGAGAATGGTCGCCACCTCTCCCAGGACCGGAATGATTATCCCTGCCCGATGGGTCTACATCCATCCCTGAATGTCGTCGGGTACTGTTCACTTCCCCGCCATTCTTGTAACCGTCACCTGTAATCCGCGCAGGTGTGTCCGCACCCCCCTGAGGGGACGAGAAAGAAAGGATTTCTCGGAGAAGATGAATCTTCCAGACCCAGGAGTCAACTTTCCCGTATGAGCATTCGGTACATGTATCAGTCCGTGGAAGAGTGAAAGGGTCACCACTACTGAGGATCTCCCCCCTAATCTTAGATAGGTCGTCTGAGGGTTCGCCGCGGTTCATTGCTGTGCTTACACACTAGGCTACCCTTCTCCGAAAGCTCCGCGGGACCACCTACCACTAGTCTTCGGCCGGAGGGGTTTATTGCACAAAAACGCCGGGACGCAGGCTCCCTAAGAGGGAAGCCCAACGAATGTCAGATGCAAAGCCCCGCACCTCATTAAGATCATATTGGCATACTCTCCCAAAAAAAAAAGAGCAGACCCCATTGAAGACGAGAGTGAGGTACAACAAGGCCATTTCTGTCCACCGCCCTTCTCACGGAGCCGTACGTGGACGTTACCGCTCATACAGCTCCCAGCCGGCAAGCAGTTAGCCTTCCTCTACAAAGAATGGAAGTATGGATGAATCGACATCAAATATAGGAATTCGGTTTTTCTTTTCAGCAATAACATGATAAGAGCATCCAGCAGCGCCACGCCGGGCATCAAAACCGTTATATGAGGATCAAAGTTCTCCTCCCGCCCCCCGACCCATTCGCTTTAGACGTTGATTCTGCTGTTCCAGGGCATCGATTCGCGCCTGCATAGACGCTATCTCCGCATCCTGGCGGGCCGACTCTCGCCTTTGGTTTTCCCAATAGGCTTCTTCCAAGGAGCGGGCATGATAAAAGCGAACTAAAGTGTCCGATATAAATCGCTCCAGTTCACCGGAAGCTAGCTCCTCTTGCTCCGATTGGGAGGCGCTCCCAGCCATGAGGCTGTCAAGGGTACGGTCGACCCGGTTGATCCTCTCCCTCACATCTCGCATCTCCGCTTGAAAAGGAAGAATTGGATCTGGGCGCCGTTCCGTCTCCGAAAACGAGGGTGAGCGTGAGGAACTGGACGTTGGTGGAACGTTATGATCAGCCGCCCGGTTTTCACCGGAACAATAGGAAAAATGGAAAATTGTATCTACCGAAATAGAGATCTGAAACTTTAAGGGGTGCTCCATACTAAATTAAGGGTAAGAGCCCTTACTCTCTCTTCTGTAGATACGCTATCCCTTCCGGCTATGGTATGGGGGAAGGGAAGTGAGATCTACCGATTGATTTTATATTAGATGAGCGGCCGTATTATGATCGTTCGGGAGACATGGCCCCACGCGCTACACACAAGAATGAATTGTTATGTGGTCGGTAAACTTTTTCTGCAGGCAGCCTATCAAATCAGATCACGTATTATTTATTTAATATGTCGTTCCGTCATGTACATGTATTCGGTCAACAATTTGGATGTTCCTGCTCTGGTTAGCACGGTAAAGCTTGTTTAAGTCTTTCCTCTCTGTTTCCTTCCGTGTCGTTCCGGTCTCTTTTCTTCTTCATTCTCACCCTAAAGTTAGTATTGTATCTTATTCCTATCTAAGCTATATCAACATAGCCAACTATCAAACTCATGCGCTTGTCAATTAATTCTTGGTGTAATACTCACTCGTAAATGATTGGTGTCAGAATTTGTCACTGATCAGTCTCATCCGTGTAAAAAATTGGAATTCCTCTTCCAACTCGTCCCAGAATGGGCGTTATGGCAAAGAACAAGAAGAAAACAAAAGGAGGAATTTGTCCAATAGTAACAAATGGTGCCTCCACAGGTTGACATCCGATCCAACCTAGTAGTAAGCGATCCGCCAAAAGCAACCAAAATATTCCTTGGTGAATAGGGCGAAAACTTGAACTACGCACATACATACTTTTAAAAAAAGGTAAAGCCAACAGACATATAAAAACTGGTGCTATTGCGGCTACACCTCCCGATTTGTCAGGTATACTACGAAGAATGGCATGGATCGGTAGGAAATACCATTCCGGCACAATATGAGGCGGGGTGGGCATCGGATTAGCAGGTATATAATTGTCGGGATGCCCCAAAACATTAGGAGCATAAAAAATCCAAATGGAAAAAAAGATAGCAAAAGCTACCCAACCCACTAGATCCTTTACATAAAAATAAGGGTAAAAAGAAATTTTATCCATCTCTGAATGTACACCCAATGGATTATTTGATCCATATTGATGCAATGCGGCCAGATGAAGAAGACTGGCGCCTACTAAAATAAAGGGGAGTAAATGATGAAGACTAAAAAAACGATTTAAGGTGGCATTGTCCACGGAGAAACCACCCCAAAGCCAAGTCACTATGGTATCTCCTACTACAGGTATGGCGCTAGCTAAGCTTGTAATTACTGTAGCTCCCCAAAAGCTCATCTGACCCCAAGGTGGTACGTATCCTGTAAAAGCTGTCACAATCATTAATAGGAAGATTACAACTCCGAGACACCGAACAAATTCCCTAGGACTGCTATAACTCGCATGATATAGACCACGAAAAATATGAAGGTGAACCACAATGAGAAACATACTTGCCCCATTAGCATGCATATAACGGAGCAACCAGCCACCTTCAACATCTCTCATAACGTGTTCTACGCTGTTGAAAGCTAGATCCACATGAGGTGTGTAATGCATAGCTAAAAAAACGCCAGTCACTATCTGAATGACTAAACAAATACCAGCTAACGGACCGAAGCCCCACCAATAACTAAGATTGCTCGGGGTTGGATAATCTATCAAATGCTGATTAAGTGTGGAGGATATAGGTTGTTTAAGAAGAGAGAATCGATGGTTCCTTATAGTCATTTCTCTTTCCTATCGTGACCACTCAGGTTCCCCCACCTTTTTAGCGTTCTGGGGCTCTACTTACTATATATATAATCTAATTTATAGAGTACCCTATATTTCTTCCATTTCTAATAAGAGTTTCAAGTTTCATGTGGTTGGTTGTTGACCAACGAACTACGTGGGAGAAAGAAAGAAGAAAAAAAAATCAATGCCCTCTCCTTTTTAATTGCTTATTTTGCTCGGTGAGGGCATCGATTCGTGACTGCATAGAGGATATCTCGCGTTCAAAAAAAGCATCCTGGACAAGTAGTAGTTTAGTCCCGAAACAACCCTGGGGGCGTCCGTCCTTCAGCGAACAGCCCGCCAGGCCGATATTGCTCGAAAATCTTGTCTGAATATCCGGGATTCTTCTGAAGGTACTTTTTCAAGGAGAGCAGCTCGTCCAGAGTCCAGTAGTTATCTACCTGGAGCTCGTGCCACAGACATCGTAGCGCTTGTTCATACGGAAAATGCAGGGGCGGCGCCCCGGGCACTTCCAAATGAGCTTCTACGATGGAAATAATCTCATCCATAACCTTTTTTTCTTCTCCCTTGAGCTGGAGGAGAGCTACGTAAGGCTTTTCCCTCGGAATTGGCTGTTCTACCGTGTCCGCAGAATTTTCCTCACGTATAGGTGGCTCATTGGGATTTGGATGAGAGCGGCCTGGACCATTTTTTCTATGAATCGAAGGATCGTCCCCCTGGTGGACGCTAGGTTCCGAAGGAGCTTCAGTCGCAGCTGCTCCTTCGGGACCCATCATGTTTAGTACGGAACCATATTTGAAACCGGACAACAACAGTCCTAGGAAAGGCGATCCAAGGATATGAAATATGGAGCGGATGGACCAGTAGGATGCATTTAAGCTTTACCCAAATAAGACTCAAATCAAAGCCGAGTACAAGAGACAAGAAATATACGGTGAATACGGAAAAAAGGAATAAGACAACGATCGAAATTCTGACAAAAAAAAAATGAATGGGATTTAAACGAGGAGAATTAGTAAAAACACGAACAAACAGACGAGAAATAGAGAAAATTGGCGCTGTTAAGGTCACGCCGAACCTATTGATAAAGACACGTTTCATGTTCAATTTCTTCACTAGTCTCAGGGGGGTTTCGAAAAAAACATAGTAATTGGGTGCTGTCCTCCTAGCCATAATGTTGATTTTGTCCTATCCTGGGCTGTTGCGCTGAGTTAAACTACCTCTGCGATCAGGATCCATTCTCCTGATTGTCCTTCTCTTCCTTAGTAATCTCAATCCGCTTTTCCTATTCACTAGTACACTGCGCGCTACAACTAGCAGCCCCTTTACTAGTAAGGGAAAACGCTAGCGCGCTAGCTAGCTACAACTAGTTAGAACCCCTACTTTATGGGGTATTTTCAGAAGCCTGCTGAAAAACAGAAGCGCGCTAGCGCGCAACGGCTGAAAAGCCAGCAACTTGTTAGGAGTAGGTTTTGGCTTGCCCCTTTCTTATTATTAGTAAGATAGGTTTTGAACCCTATACAAACAAGGTGCTGCTTGCTGCTCGCCCCTATCTCTAAAGGGGCTTATGCACTCCACTCGCTGCCTACTCTACTCGTTACCACTAAACGACGAAGCCAAGAGCGGAAGGAGGGACTTGAACCCTCAACCTCAGCCTTGGCAAGGCTATGCTCTACCATTAAGCTATTTCCGCCAGCAACGGTAGTGGCGAAGCACTACTGAGCAATTCACGTATCACTTGATACGGACGACTTCTTTTTTTCCGCCGGACCACACTCTTAACCTCCGATCGAGCTACGAGCACGAGTAGGTAGGCGGCTAGAGGGGAGGGGCGGCGGCTGGGCTGCCTTTTCAATCAATCTCCGGCCGCCCCTGACCTAATAAGGCCGCTATTGGTGCGAGTTGTAAGGAGTCTTGGTCTCGAGTCGAGCTGGGGCGTCATTTCATTCTCGTAACGGGAGTGAGTGCACCGCAAGACCAGACAAGTTACTCCCTCGCCTCGCAGCGGTGGCATCTGTCTTTTAAGTTAAGTCATTTCCTAAGACGGCTCCTCTTATTCTACGATAATCCAAGCAGCAGCTCCACGAGTCCGCTCGGAACCAGTCGATTCCTGAGCCATTCGTTCTCCCCTCTCGGTTGGCGTTTGCCAGCCACTAGAGCAAGTAAGAGAACCTACAGTGAATGAACTTAAAGAACCGCATGACCGGATTGTACACCTTTGTGTCTGGCTATGTATATGGATGTGCATAAAGAAGGGACGGGACATCTCTCTCCTTTTTTTTTTGGGGGGGGGAGAGAGGGAATAAGCTGCAGCGGCACCTCACGAACTTCTTACTGGGTCCATCCTCCTATAAGCTAAGCATTTGCGAGTGAAAGGATGCACGTGTTTTGCCTGCGCAGTTAAGAAATCCATTTTTCCCAAGGTAGTTTACTTGCTTACTTGTTAGAGTAAGGCAACCACTTCTGTCTTTCTTGGATATGCTCAGTCCGGGTATAGATGCTATGACGTGAAATCCAAGAGATTCAGATTATCCTTTCATGTTTTCGGGTCGCCTCATATTTTCCTTAACCTAATTAATAAGCCCCGGGGGGGAATGGTGATGGAGATGTATTGCGGCCTTCTCCTGTTCATCAACTCGAACCTCATTCTTCTGCAGTTGATGTTACGGATCAGCCTCACTCTTCAGGCCAGCAGCTTTGCTCAGCATCTGATGCCGATTGTCAGCCTGTTCAGCTGACCTCAGAGGATTCCAGCACAGCATCTTTATTCTCGGCGGCGATTACAGTCTGTTTCCCAGGGTCAGACTACTTCAGAAGATCAGCAGTCTAGCCCAGTCGCTTCCTCAGATTCTGGATCCCTCTCTCAGGTTCGTCGATCCTCTCAAGTTTCTTATCCCGTTTTGAAGGATTTTTATCTTATCTTATGAATCGTTTTCCCAAAAACATCGAGCTTACCCCATGTCAGTTCAATCTTCTCATGAACCTGAATCATTTGCTGAAGCCTTCAATCATTCTTGCTGGAGAGATGCTATACAGGATGAAATCAATGCCCAGGAAAAAAAGAATAAGACTGAGTCTCATTGCCTGCAGGGAAACAAGCCATTGGCTGCAAGTGGATTTACAAGATCCAGCATAAAGCAGATGGGGCTCGGTAGAGAGATACAAAGCGTTATTAGTAGCTAAAGGATTCCTTCAAGAATATTGAGTCGAACCCATTTAGAGATAGGGGAAACATTTGCCCCAGGTTGCTAAAATGACCACCATTCGTGGCCTTGGCTGCAATCAAAAAGTTGCCTTTATTTCAACTTGACGTGAAGAATGCCTTTCAACAACATAAGGGAAGGAGGGATCCGCAAGAATAAGTTTCTATTCAGCCTCCTCCAACTCCAGGCTTCTCTTCTCCTAGGAAACAAGCAAGGGTATGAAGTACCTCTCGCTCCTTGTCCTTCCTGGATCTTTCAATCAACACAGTCCTTAGCCAACATCTATCTAATAAGAGTCCTTGCTCGTTAGAGTAAGGAATGAATTCAGGAGTTTACGCTGCAAAGACGATTCGTGCTAGCTCTTCTCTTCTTTAACTAGTTACATGTGTAAATATAATATATATTGGGCTAGTTTACTAAGCTATCAGTCTACATAAACCTAATGCAATATTGATTACACTCCTTCTCCTTATACCCACAAATGTCAGTCTATTGGTCCTTTGGGTGATATCGACTATTCCGAGTGCTAATCTAAGGTAAGCCCTAAAGTAAAGGCCTTTGATTTTAGGCCGCTGGCGGCGCAGAACGCACTAATCCGCGACCAGCAAGTTTTCCGAAACCGAACTGAATAGAATTGTTACTTTCCGCTGAAAATCAAAGAAAGCAAGAGTCGCGACTAAAAACTAACTCCTGACTGGGGCTTTAGCTCTGCTCTCTCGCGACCCCCACTCTTCGATCTTGTACCAAGGCCCACGGAACAGAAACCCAATCTCGAAGTTTTCCAGATGCTCTGTTCACATACTCGTTGTCACACATAGGCAGGAAAAAGGACACTTTATAGAACGCCTTTCATATACATGATTAACTAGTCCAAAAACCTACTCAGCTTCAGTCTGAACGAGTAACTAGGGCGATGCCTATTCTTCCTTCCTATTAATTTAATCGACTTTATTCTGACTGGCGAGGCCAGGTAGATCTCTGTGGGCCCCCTTCCCCGCTTCAAATGGGAAGGCCAACATCCTTTTGTCGCCCGTTAGCAAGACCCATACCTAGAAGCGCATCTTTAGGATAAGAAGAAGCCATATCCAAGCCATAAATACCCATGGTACTCTCTCTATCCCAAACGCACGCCATCACCTGCAAATTCCCCATAGGCCTGTCTTTCTCTACAATGAGCCTCAACTCTTCTTTATGGAGTTATGGGAAATGTGCCCAGCTCATCTTCGTTAGAGAGAGGGGAGTCAATCCCAAAGTGGTAAGGCCCAGGCGGCGTAGAAGTGAGATGAGGGGGCTCTATCACCGCGTAAACATACCCAAACTAAGAATGAAAATCAACAATGACTGTCATGAACAACATGAATACATATTTGAACATGCGGTACAACCGCGTCAAATTTACGAATAATACTAACATTCATATTCAGGTAGGTAAGATTCTCACCGAGCCCTAGTAGAAGCAGGTTGAAGCGTTGAAAAGAAAGTGATAGCCCGGATCTCCCCCACGTCCGTCTTTCAATCACCGTGAAGGAAATAAGCCACTGAAGAGCCCCTTTGGTTTTTGGGAACCATGGGACGATGAAAACGATAGGACCGATGCTCTTGCTGAATTGACTTGCCTTCTTGACTCATTTGCTGGGTTTCCGTATCCATCTTGCTTGCAGCCTTAGAGAGCCATTCATTCATTGGTTGAAAGTACCCCCCGAGTATCAAGATATTCCTTTTCTTGTTCTCGACAGAACCCCTTTTACCCGTTTGCGAAGGAAGCCCAAGAGAGCGGTAAGGGGCGCAGCCTTCTACTACCATGGACGAGGATACGCTAAGGCCACTTTGGCTGAGTCAATCGAAGCTAAAGCAACGTCCAGTTGGCCGAGCTGATGAACTTGACCCAATAGATCTATTAGAAGCAACAGAGTAATAGGTGGAAGCAGATCTAGTGCTAGTAGGTCGAGGAATTCAAATAAATGTCCAGATTCATATCGTCTTTCAAAGTAATGTAGGTGCGATCGAGCGGAAAAAGCCCAAGAGCTCCCCGCGTGGGGACCACCTACACAGGCATACAGCTGCGCACCAGACGGGTTAACTAAGAGCGCGCGTACACAACATAACAAAGCTTAATCTCCGTCTCAATAGACGGGCAGTTCCATATCGAAATCGATAGCCGGGGAAGGGTACGAGAAGTGCTCATATAGAAATGCCCAGCAGCATCACGCCACCCATAGTCGAGGAAAAAGTGACGGATAGCTCGGCTCGATGCCAAGTTGAACTCTCGTCTCTGGTAAGATGCATGGCTTTGAAAGCACTCAATCTAGGCCATGATAAAGCAGGCGAAATCTACCAACCACGTAGACCCGGTAGGGCGGTAGGATTGGGGCGAAGAAATCCCATGTCCTTGTAAAACCCCTAGTGAACCGATAGGTGGGAGCAGAGCAACCTTGGATCGGTAAGCTCTAGATAATGATAAACGAGAGTAGTCAGGAGTGCGGAGCTTCGGGCTCAGGGAGCACCTGGTGCTTGTTTATGAAAGATTAACCGGGCAAGCAAGTGATTTCATACCTTGAGTGTAGTGTGTGCCACCCGTCTGCCGATGGATAAGCAAACCTACCAGCAAGCAGTGGTGGCATCCCTTATTTTATGCTGCCGAGAATTTTTTTTCGTCGCTTAGGTGAGAGTTTTTGTCCCAACAGTAGAATTAGGTTCAAGGGAAGGTCCTACTCGTCCCGTCGAAAGAGTTGGAAAGTGCTTTTTATCAATTCCTTTGTTTGGTATAGATCGTACGAATCGTGCTGTAGCTTTCCAGCTTACCTCTGCCATCTGTTCCTACTAATGGTGGATCGCTGGAGATGGTATAGCAAGGCCTTTCGTCTTCTTCGAGCGTAAGGTGGAAGCCCTGGGGAGTCGTCATCCATTCCATGGAAATGGAGGCCCGGTAGCAGTAGGTGGATGGCCCTAGCCTGTAGGAGGTGCTTTTCCTCGTAAACTATAGGAATTCAACTTAAGAGCAAGCTCGTCCCCTGGAAGAAGGTAAGGTGAAAGGCGCCCCAGCTATCAATGAAATTAGTAAGGCAAATCAGAGGACAGATCCCTGTGTACTGATTTAGATCTACGCGTCTTCCCTTCTTCTAAAGTGGCGTAAAGAGATGACTTTCCCCTGGGAGTCTTTCTTCTTCTTAAAGAAGCGAGTGTATGGAGTGATTCTTTTGCTTGACCAAGGGGAATAGTAGTTTCCTTCTTCAGGCGTTGGGAATGTTAGAGCGCCAGCCTTCAAAGCAGTTCCTCATATTCTAACTCGCAGGATTGTCATCGGCTAAGCTATAGGAAGGTGTGTCCTAGTAGGGTCTTCAGCCAGACTTAAGTAGTCGCTACCCCCTTGCTATTCGATGGTATGTCTCGCTCCACTTCAAGCCGACCCTGCCCTTTGGAGTCATTTTTGGTCGGATAGCGGAACAGAACAAGGGCCATTTAACTACTGACTCAGTCCTCTTCTATGGTGTCAACTTGATATAGGCAAAAGGCACGATAAGTCCCCCTGACGGGTGTTTGGTCATTTGTAGTCTTAAACGTGGATTTCTTCTGCTTATACTTTTCTTTCAGAGGTATTGTGTGAACTAGTGGACCAACTCTCTGGTTTTGAATCCATGATTTTGTATTGCTGTAGAATATTAGGGCAGGCCTTGTACTTGCTGTCGGTGTCGTCTGTCTTGGTGACTATCTTCGCTTGTAAGGGGAAGGTATCGTCCAGTTCAATTTCTTTGTTGTTACTGAGTCTAATGTCTCGGTAGCTGTCACCAGCAGTGGAGCTTTTCTTCCTTGTTTTGTGCGAGCTGGTTAAGGGGGATCGTCGAGAGCTAAGGCATGTAACGTTCCACTAGATCAGGAAGGCTGTCAGCCATCCGACCAACGGTCCGTACAAGCAAATCTGGATCCCTCCAAGGCAAAACACTCGAAAGTAGAATTAGCTACCAAGATTATCTTTGATAGCGAGAAGAATGACAACCACAACTTAACAAGTAGATCAGCCAAAAGCTTCGCTCTAGCGACAACGTTACTGTTGCTTCGCTACAGTAACTACGTACCTTTCGCAACTACAGAAAGCGAGTTACTACGTACAAAAGCAAGAACTCAAGACCGTTCCTCATATAGATATATGAGTGACTCCGTACCTCTCCTTTCAGTCGAGTGACTCCGTACCTCTCCTTTCAGTCGAGTGACTCCGTACCTCTCCTTTCAGTCGAGTGACTTCGTTCCTAAAGCTTATATCTAGCAACTTAGTACGTACCCCATACCTATGAGCTACTCACTTTTACTATTGCTAATCTTGAAAGATAGCTTCTAGTGCTAACATAATTTATAGATTCAATGTTTACTCTTTCAACGGGAGAGGTACGTAAGTCAGTGAATGGAGCGTTAAGCTGCTCGCACGAAGTATATATCTTATATGAGGACTGGTTGGAGAGGATGATGTATATGCTGTCCTGTAAGGGAAGATGCTTGTTTGATAGAACAAGGAACGTAGTCACTAGAGCGAAACGTAAAAGGTCTTTCTTCATGGACTAGATCCAGGCAGACAGCTAGAATCTTCCTTTTAAACCAACGTTTAACCATTCATCATACTAAAATACAATCCCGATCGGAGATTGAGTTACTATATGATATTTTCTTGTTACCGTGAAAACAGACATAGGAAAGGCGGACTGAAGTCATTCTCTTTTGAGAGAATCCCTTCCTAAGTATGATTATACCGAACTCCATCTTTAGATAGTCTTACTAGCCAGTCCGATGAATGACTAACAAGCAGTAGAACGCAAGATAAGTTAGAAGTTAGTAGTTTAGTTTAGTTAGAATACGTGGGTCGTACTGAGGCAAGCAAGTAGCAAGCCATGGATGAAAAGCAGCTACACTAGGATAGCATCAAGTCTTCTAGCCTTCCTTACGATGAATAGCCCGGAAATTACATAGAATTAAGTCTCGTGTGCGTGGGATAGATTTTAACCTACTCATAGATTGAAAGCTTACTCCTTGCCCTAAAATAAGCCAGTTTTTAATCAGACTTGAAAACTTTAAAAGATTTAGCAACTTGAGGGTCTTATCTTGAAAGGCAGACTAAAAAGAAAGACTCACTTCATTTATCCCCAGGACTTGTAACCGCACCGCCTACTCTTACTGTTTGAGTTCCGACTGCCCTGAACCCGTAACTGCTTTTACGGAAAGAAAGAATGAAAAATGAAGGGGAGAGAAAGTAGAATTGACAATCTTTCCTAAGGGAGATTATTTAATAAAAGTTTAGCTTCGCTCTCAACCGCTACCACTCGCCGGAAAGTAGGTTTATTATGAGCTTGCTTGCCGACAATTTGATCTGCGACACTTGTACCTCCCGCTTGCCAAAAAGCTATAGTCAACTGAACTTTCACTTGCCTGACTTCTTTCGCTTCCCTCAAGGCTAGCAGAGGGGGCTAACCTTCGAGTAGAGGCCAGGAGCACCTATATATAAGAATAAGATAATTGGCTAGATTATCCATGCTAAGGGGAAAAAGGCATTCCTCTTTACTCTCAACAGCTTCTCAAAGAGCTTCTGAGACTAGTGAAAGAATTTCATTGCCTTGCTTTATCCAGCTTGAAGTGAGGTTCCCTCCTTCGGAACTTAAAACTCTTTCTATCGGCCGATCTAAGCACCCGAAAACCTTACCGGATTCCATGGTTCATGCCACTAGCCGAGGAATCGGTTATAGCCCCTGATAGATATCCGGATAGCCATTGTAGCAAAGAGTTTGCAGCATGAATTGATCGAGGTTGATTTCTCGTTCATTTGTATCCGTCCGAATAATCTTCCCCAGCCAATGGAGGTACCCTTATTCATGATCGACCCGCAGCTAATGCTCCTTGATGAGCCTATTTGTTTATAACTCTAGCTAACTTCTTCTTCTTTTTCTGTTTAGCCTGACATGCATTTCAGGACACTTGATTATTTGCAGTTTGGTGTAATGGGTAGGTAATCCTAGATGTTTCCTGAAACTCCTGATTACCAGTTAGTTATGGCCGAGATAGAAAGATTTCTCAGTCAGATGCGGATCCGTCTTGCTTCGATCAGATTTAACAAGCCATTTGTTAGAACATAGGTACACTTTGATTTGCCAGCAGGATCTTAGTTCACTGTAATAATTCATATTAGGGAAGATTAAAGGAGAGAGGTTCAATTGACATCATTCACGGATCAGATAGCCTGAAGCTTTTTCATGCGCGATTAGAAAGAGGCTCATAAGGTAGTCAGCTCATTCATTCTCCAATTCAACATATCATTTTGTGCGACTCATACAAACTCTGCTTACCTACCCGGTGTAGCTTCTATTCCTATCGGTCTCGAGGTCGGAACCCCAACAATCGATTTCTCTCTCCTTTGATTAATATGTTCATGTTCGGTAGCCGTTATCAAAAGATTGGATTTCCACATGCGGTACAGCTTAGTCAGGGTCTGCTTGGAGTTCCGGTTTACTTTGAAGGCAGAAGAGCTAGCTCGACCATCCATCGGAAGAGGAGCTCTTAGACGATTAAAACAGAAGGAAGAGTTCCCTGAAAGCACATAGTGGAAAGCTCTTTCCACACGGGCACATAACACATAAGAAGAAGAGGTCGGTCAGAGCGCCAAACCTTGATCTTTGAACTTTTTGGGTTCTGGATACAAAAGCGGAAAGGCAGGCAATGCCAATTTCTAGAAGTCGATCAATCCAACTGTGAAAAACCTTATGGCAAGGCGAGTTTACTCGTTGTCAAGACAAGAAAAGGCTTTTTCGGGAACAAAAGGAAAAGCTTTATCATCACTATGTAGGTTGTATCCGGGAAAAGAAGCTATGTCCACTTCATCCCCCCTCCCGAGGTACTCATAGAATAGGCTCTACCTCCGTGATACTTGGGGAGACTATGACAGGCCTTTAGTTGGTCTTTCCTTTTATAAGAACCTTCCAACATACTATGCTCTACGCCTCTACTTTCGTACCTCGGGTCCCAGATCAATTGGATCGTCGATCTGTACCTTCATTTGTACATGCATATGGATCTTCAACCTCGAGATCCTCTATGAGATCTTCTTCCAGAGAAGCCCCTGCATATGCTGCCCTTATCTATTCATGGTGTTCCGGATCCAGATATGGAACTGGAATGGGCTATGCCTTCACCTATGCTATTGGTTTTCAAACCAAAGATGCTTTGGTCTGTAAATGGATTAGGAATAGGCTTTGGATCCACAGACCCTGGATATTCTATCGATTACTCCGGAATAGGTTCTTCAATGATTTATGGTTCAACCCAGGCAACGCCGATCTAAATCCAGAGGCTATGGTTTGACAATTAATTATTCATCCACCGATTTGAACTATTTCGGGTTTCCCCCCTTCCTAGAGACAGCATCCGTTGCTCAAGTCGATTTAGTAGCAGAAGCAGTTGGAGGGCTTTGAAAAAAGCGAAGAGCGCTGCCTCACTTTAGCTAGGCTGAGAAGACGATCTGCGGCATTCAACTGAATGAAGATGGCATGAAGACGATTGCTGCTCTCCGCTTGTGGGAAACTAGCTCTTATAAGAGCAGCCGTTCTCTTATATACGATGCTATGTCCGATAATCTAAGATCAGACTTGCCTTGTTAATGTACGAGGAAGTGAAGCAAGGCTCGACCAATTGCCTAGCGTAGGCTTAATGCACTTCACACTGGCTAGCGCTACTTCCAACCTCGCTCTCAACGCAAACGGTAGCCAGTATTTAATCAAATATTTAATTACATAGTTAATAAGTGGTTTTGTTTCATTTCAGCTCTTCGATTAAAGAAAGGCATCGATACACCCCACGACCAAAAAGGCCTACGAGATCGGTAACCGGTGTAGGCATTGCACGCAACCTTTACGAACTGGAAAAGCAAGACACTTGAGCTTACTCGAAAGGGAGGCGACATTGCCTGCTTCGCTTCAAGTGCACTAGCGGTTTTTGTAACCTGCACTAAAAGGTGCTCATTGAGCCGGTCCCCGTTGGCTATGGCTAGCGCTACCTAACCTCTTGCACGTGAAGTCAGGCAAGAAATTTCGCTTTGTGTAAAGAGATTTTTTAATAATAATTTGAGTGTTCCGGCCTTAAGAACCGTTTATTCTTCGCCAATGGCCAGTTTTTCCTCGTGGGTCATGCGGAGAAATAGTGGTTTAGAACCATTTCCAGGATCGACTTTGGCTTAGCCCGCCTCTTCTTCTGTCTTACTTCTGTGTGTTACGTTGTCCCGACCTCCGTTTTGGGCTGGTCGTTTGTTTTAGACCGATCATTGGAGTAGTAAACTGACCCTTCCGGTATAGTGTCTATCTTTAATGGCAACGTAACGGCTTGTGAGTGAGCCTCATGGTAAGCCGAGGAACCCGAGATTGCGTACCAACCACATTAGCCAGGGAAAGTTCATTCACTCACCGGACGGTAGTTCTTGTCGATTTGCACCCGCATCAGACGAGATAAGAATGTCTCGCACTGAGAAGGGAAGCGGCGAAGCGAGCACAAAGTCAAGTGTACTAAAGTGCTTTACCCTTGCACCAAGAATGTGGAAGTCCGACCTAGCTAGTCAAAGGGGAAAAGAGATAGAGGTGCACGGCCCCCCTGGCTTAGGCTAAACGGTCCATCCACGCTCATATCCTCAAATAAATAGTCGGTGCCTGTAGCGCTTGCTTACTTTTTAGAGGGCCGATCATATTATTTTATTCTGCTTAAGCCTGGTGAATCATACGCTGTCGGAGCAGCCACCTTACTACGTTTTCTACTATCCTCGAAAGCATTTTTGCCGGCAGAAGCCAAGCTAGCGTTCCTTCCTTTTTCGAGATCCCATCCATTTCTTGTACCTGTTTCCACTTGAGATTGCTCTAGCACAGATGTTGCTCCATAGCCCGTAGCTTCCCCTGGCTCAGTCCCATATACAGATCTATAGCGCGTTGAACCAAGACAAGAATACCCAAAACCTTTTCTCCATACCTTTAGTGAAAGAAGGTTCAACCTCTTCTCCCGTAAATCCCATAGGAATACAATACTCCTGTATTCCAAACGGAAATGAGGGGCCGACTGCTGATCGCCCTGCGGTCACGAATAGCCAGCCTTCAATATCTTGTCTATAAGTCGGGTGAGGAGTAACAATACTAGAAAAGGTTGCCCGGGTAACCCTCGGAGCAACACAGATCAGTTTTGCTAATCCAAACCAGGATAGATACAGTTTCACCAACATATCACCGTGAGAGTCACGACGTCTTAGATGAGATCTAAGAACAGCCGGAATAACACGGGGGATACCAGATCTGGTCAAGGATAAGGGAACGGAAATAGAGGCCTTGGGATCGTAACACCCAGCATAAAAGCGCTGGAGTGAAACGCCACACTGCTTCAAATAAAGTGCAGTGAACAAGTAACCAGATTTCCGTTTCAAACGTATCACATGTCGCACGAAGTGAACAGCCGCAAGGCTGACTTCCCTGGTAATGGACGCAGAGGAAATTAAAGGAACTCGAAGAAGCAGTCCCTTTAATCTCCGAACCAGTTCAAACAGGTTCCGCCAGGATACAACCGGCACTTTATCTTTAAAGTCAAAAAGGTTAAACATGGTAGGTTTATTTATTAGACCGCCTTGATAACCCAAGGACTTAAAGATACATTGCGCTAGGTTAAATCCACTCTCCTTGTCGGACAGAACAAGTCTGTCTCATAGGGGGGCGCCAGGGTTCCAACCAGGTCATTTCCACAATTAACCTGTAGCAGGTTATAGGCTTGAGTCTGGTATTGGGGAAATGTGAAGATTCACACAACCATATTGTAGACTCTATATAACATAGTCACACAATACTAGTTTTTTAGAGGCTATCAACCGGTTGATAATTGATGTGTCTCCCGTGTCTATTCGAAAGTTAGCTACAATTCAAAACCCGCTAGGGTGGTATAACTTGATGTTATCTCACCAAGTCTCGTTGCGTCTTTCGACACAGCTGAGATTAGCAGGTTTCGGGTTTAAAGCATCTTCGCGCCGCGTCTACTCACGGAAAACGTTGTAGGCGTCTCTTGATTATGAGGTACTACGGTATGTTGCCGTGTCCTCTGTGGTTAGCGGTTGCTGCGGGTTTCGTGCCATCGCCTCAGGTGATTGGTAGGGTTGTGGAAAGGCTTCGTGAACATTTTGTTCCGAAAGATCCGATTACACCTCCCGATGTTGTTTTCCCTTATCCCGGTATGCGAGACTTCCTTGAGTGGTCTCTGTATCAGGGTTGGTTAAAACTGCATCTGAAATACCTGCACTGGTACTGCGCTGTTGCTCTTGCTCCAGATGTTAACATAGACGCCTTCATAGACCCTCCGATCTATATACGGACGTGGTACTCTCCAAAAGTGGATTTATCCACCTTTAGGTTCGGTGTCATGTTTCGTGTATTTGATTGGGTGGTCGAACTGTCTCGTCAGGACATTCGTGTCCTTACGGGGCAGGTGGACGCGTCGTCTAATGGTAATTCCTTGGTAGAGGGTTGATCACCCTCTAACAGATCATTGGACCATAAGACTATCGGCGTGAAAATGAAAAGCGTATCAACACGCTAAAAATGCTCCTATCCTATATTGTATTGCGCGGGCATCTTTGAGTTGCTTATTACCCTCGAGACAAGCCAACCTTGCCTTTCCTTGTACGATCCAATCTTGTATGATTCAATTCCTAATTGAACTCTTTCCTTTTTGCCACCCGAATGATTCCGTGTGAAAATCACACTCACTCTCTCCAGACCCAACCAAAGCGCTTCACTCAACTCATAATAGCGTATAAAAGAGAGATGCTTTCTAGAGTGAGTTGAAAGACTCGTTACGACTCGTGCTTTTGTCAAGGGCAAGGGAATCACTCGTCTTATTCATCAGGCCTGAAACAAATAGGGTCTCGTAACTGATCTGCCGAAAAGAAAAGGGGGAAACATATGGGGAGGACTTTTTTCACTTTGGCTGAGTCAATCGAAGCTAAAGCAAGCAACAGGTGCTTTCACTGCATCAACTGAGTCAAGGTAAACCACTGAATCAATGGGCTGTGCTCCTGGCTTCGCTTCTGGGCTTCGTTGCTGGGTCAACACCAATGGGATCCGCTGCTTTATCCGCGGCTCTCGCCTCTGCATCTGGATTTGTGCTTGGAACAGTCTTCTCTCTTCTACATTTGCACCCGGAATATCTCCAGATCAAGACCCATAAGGAGCCGTAACAGAGGAAGTTCGAAAGGCGGGACCAAGGTATAGTTCCAGTTATTTACCTTGAACCAATGTTTGATCCAACGGCGGAGCCTGTGAGAGGGGCGCTTGACCTTTGTTTCACCCGGATGTGAGACCAACTTCTCTTACAGAGCCTTTCTATCTATCTAAATGATAAACAATAAAAGGAAATAATAGGACTTGGATCTCAAGTAAGGCTCTGATAAGACGTTCTACAACTTGAGTAAGGCTGACCCAGCCATAGCTGACTCCGGGGGTGTTCAATTCGTTAGGCAAAGAGGTCATCTCCTAGGTCAATGGTCTCTGTCTCAGCTAGCTGCCGTGATAGGAACTCAAAGCCTCGTCATCCGCGGAAAAGATAACTATTGCATAGCCCGGCACAACAAAAGCAAAGGTTGGCAACCCCCGTCAACAGATGAGTATGAACTATTTGCATAGCTTCATATATAGGCATAATTTGGACTTTTTTCGATTGGGCTTTCCGAGTGCTTGGCCAGGGTTGCTTGATGTGGCTTTCGAGGCCCTATGTCATTCTTTGGGGAGTCCAGTCATCTCAGCATTGGACTTGACCGACTAGAAGAACACTTGATTCGCGTAGTACGTAGTCCCAGTCTCACTTGGATCGCTTCGAACAACATGGTTCACCTGTTTGATTCGTGGATTCGTTCCTCCCCTGGCGGAAAAGAAACGACTCCTTGCCCCAACAAACTCCAATCCTACCCTTCCCGCCGTACTAGCAACCCGGTCCGCTTCGAGATCAGTTCAATCAGCGGCTAAGTCCGCTTAAGTACTCACTTCCGCTCCGCGGTAAGCATGCGAGTCAATTAGCCCCTTGACCACACTCTCCCTTGTAGCCCTACTAAAGACTTCTATTCTCTATATAGGGTGAAAGGTGTATGTGGGCTTTTTGACTCATACTCTTGCTTCCCTTCAATAGTAGGTGTACCTAAGAATAGCATTACTCCTATAGTGGGATCCACAGGGGAGTTGCCTTTCGCTTTCTCGGAAGATCCCTGACGCAATAGCAGGAGCTGTAGGAGGGCTTTGAACAAAATCGAAGAGTACTGACACTTGACTTGTGACTTTCCTTCAAGCAGGAATAGGAATTCGTCCAAAAGCTGCTATCGAACTTTAGAATGGCTTGTTAGCAAGAAAAGGCTGGTCGAGAATCCAATGCTTGTCCGATTCCATGCTTATGATTGAATTCTTCTTGGAAACCAAGTCATTAGACAACACCTGTCTGCGGATTCGATTCCAAAGCACAATGCTAGCAAATGGCGGGCCTCCGCTTTTCTTTTCATTAATGTATCCCCCCTTCGGGGTCTGAATCCACAGGCGCTGACTCTGCCATCTCTTTCTGTCTGCTTCCAGAGGTGCTTAAAAGGTCATTATCCGGGTGAAGGGATGGACTGGGGTAGGTAGGGATTAGCCCTTCTAAACTCCGACTTTTTCAGGGGGATCAGGCCCTCGAAAACACTGGAAATCCGTCTGTCTTCGAATCAGGAAGTACCAGCAGATGATGAAGTAGGTCTGGTCACTCGAGCAGAATTTATGGCCATGTTAGATAGAAAGAACCAAGCCGTAAATGAATACTTCGATAAACAGATTCAAGAAATGACCGATAGATATAAACGAGAAATTGAACGAGGGAGTCATGGAGGCGTGACTGTGAAACCATACTTGGTACAGTTAACAAGGTTGGTACCTATGTTAACGAAAGGACACATCGAGAGGCTGATAGAGTTATCTTAGATGTCAACCCGTCCTTGTCAGCAACAGTGGCACCGATGGCCAAACAAGTGGCCAGAGATCTGACTTAGAAAGGAATCGAATGACCCTTAGTGCTAAGGCACCCCCAGAGGACTGACGTACCTCTAGGGCTAATGAATTCCCAAGCCTTAGGGAGAATCGAAGTCCTAACCAGAGGGATAACCCCTTGTTTGAACAAGGAAAACTTTAGGATACCCAACACAAATACAGAATAGGAATTCTCCTCTTTCGAATAACTTGAGTCTACCTTCGAATACCCAGAGTAACCCAGTGACTAGACAGAATGCCCAAGTCCCTACAAATCCTGGGATAGATGCTTCGAATGACCAAGTGACAGGCCAGAATAGTCAGGAAAAACTCTAGTCAGGGTATAAAAGATAAAGCTAGCTTTAGGAGAGAAACTACAATACAACCGTGCCTAACTCTATCGGTCAAAGAAGCTAAGCGCGAACAGAAGCATCCATGGGCGAGAACTAGAACTGATAGGACGAATACGTGACCAGAGAATGAGATGGGAGGCGTGACTACCGTGCTCTTATGCTGAAAAGTACCTCTTATCCGCCCGTCATGCGAGAATTGCAATGCAAGCGGCGAAACTACTCAAGGAGGCAGCAACAGCTCCTCGAATCTTGTGTTCGGTTGCTAACCACCTGCGCAAGGGCCTTGTTATTTATTTTATAGGGGAGATTAGGGAGACGAGGCAAGGAAGGACCAGCCAAGAATTCGATGTTCGATGATAGAATCTTTGGAATCATTAGCCAAAAGCCGACCTTTTCTTTTGCACTTTAACATTTCAGATACGTTGCTCGACTTGCGCTTTGGCACGCTCGACCGCTCTCCCACCCCAAAACGCGCATCTTGCGGGGAATAACCTCCATCCGTAGAAGCTGCATCCGAAATGGGTAGATCCGATCCAGATTATTCCTCCAAGCTTGACTCTGAGGAAGGGGAAACCAAAGCAACGACCAGCTCATTCACCATAATTTGGTTGGGGCACGGCGGGTATTGAACATCTAAGTGCGAGCCAACCTCCGCTAGTGATCCCTCTTTCCCAGAAACCAATGGTTACGAATCGTTAACGAAAGAACCCCTGACGGAACGGAATGAAAAGCCAAACTTCCAACCCGGCCACATCCTCTAACTCGTCCCATAGATGATCTCTCAAAGCATAATCTTTGGGCGTACAACTCTGTGACAACCCACTGGTGATCCCCGCCGACAAAGCTACATCTAATGGTGACAGAGAACGACCCTGCCATTTCCTCCTTGACATCAATGGTCTTTTTATCCCACACAACATCACAATACCCCAGCACTGCCCTCTGCGCGTGCAAGGCATGCCGAATTCTATCCCTGCCACCCAAAAGATCTCTAGCAGTCCTCCTGTCAAAAGAATGACGCTTGCTTTCCTAAAGAATCACTATAGACGCTTTACATTTATTAACTAAGCTCTTCAACACGAATCTCCTCTCCCGGTTACCCAGACCTCTCACATTCCACGATTAGATGTTTAGATTCATTGGAAACTACGGGTTTTCCTCCCTCTGGACCTATTAACCTCACTAACCCCCCTTTAGAGTCAGTTGGATCAGAACCAGCAACAGATCCTACTATTAGTTTATGGTCTCTGCCTTTCTTTACTATGTTCCTATCTATGGATCTCGTGTACAAAAATAATCAAAATAAATAGGCTGGTTTAAGGACGGAAGCTCCCGAACCCCGTCGCTCGTCTTATGGAGACGTGTGTGTGCCAGGGGAATGGAGGGCAGTGGGGAGATAAGCTCTTTTGAGCTACAGTTTATGCATATTCCTAGATTGCGGATCTACTGTTGGAAGCTCCTGTTTTCGCTGTCTACTCTCTATATGGGCCCCCCTATACCAGTTTTCAGGGATGACACCTAAGGCTGAGTCAGTTTGCAAAGGGGACCCTAGTTTAAGGAGAGGAACGCTCAATGCGCCCCATTCCCTTCCACAACCGGACTCGTTTATTTACCCTAGTTATCAAGCCTTCGCCAGTGGCTCATAATCTTCCACTTTTTATCTTGTATACGGAATAATCTCGGCTTAAGCGCTCATAGGGCATTTGCCTTTGGTCCTAGCCGACGTTGGAACAGATCCTTAATGACTGGCGTCAAGGGCAACCTTCCCACGGTATCTCTTGATACGCTTACCCGACGTGCTTCTTTTCATCTTATTGCTCTTGCCGCGCTTATTCGCTTATTCTTCTGGTTAACGCGCCCCACTAAAAACTATGCTGACCACGTTCAATCAAGCTAAAAGCTAGTCGACCTCCTTACTTCTTTACCGCTCCTGCCCCGAACCCTCACAAGTCACGACCTAATGTCAGTTCTTTCAGTACTTTTAGAGCTAGCATAGCTGCTGATATGGAATAGCCTTTCTCTAGCCGCAAAGGACGATCTACGATACGATAGGGGTCCCTTCCTTCCATTGGGATTCGTGCAAGCAAGAACTAACTCGAGAGGATGTAAACAGCGGGAATGCAAAATCAAAGAATGCCGACTCTGATCTTTCAAAAGATCGTGATTCAAAGGATAAGTCAGTCTTTGATGCTCTTTATTCCTTCTCAAAAGAAAATGCCATTTAACAAAGACGGACTGGACTCTCCCGTACTGAAGGCAACGCAAAGTTGCCAATGCTTCTAGTGCGAATCTTGCTTTCGAAAGGATCTTCGCCTAGTGTACTCTCTGTTCTTTCTAGTCTGGGTCTGCTTTGGTATATGGCTATAGATTAACAGAATATATAACTAACATTATCTACCTTTATTAGAAATCAAAATCTCAATATCAATAAAAAAAGCCAATCTCAAATCTCTTACCACATGCCATGCTGCTCTCGCCTGATCCAGAGCTTCTGTTTCGAGTAGTGAAACAAACCTTTGTGGAACATATATGCAGTATACACACGCAGGAAAGAAATCCCTGTGGGGAGTAATACCTATAGCGCTAGACGTCTCTTTGATGAGCCCCGGTTTGATCCACTGGGGATAGATCCGACAAGCCATAGGGCTCGTCTGGCGGCTATATCAGTATATGTTGGAGTAATCATACTCAGTATTGCGGAATCGGTGTCTTCTTCTGGTGTCCTAGTCAATCTCAATTAGTTCAGTCTTCTTATTCCGTAAGTAACTTAGTGCATGTTCCTTCTAATAAATGAAAATACAAGACAATAAAAAGGTTCGGTTATGTTACACTCTCTTTATGGTAAATAAAGTCTTCCCCTTCGGTAAATCAGCAGCATTCCCAGCGCCAACAGGCGCCTGTTATTTCGTCTAGATCTATTAGTCCTAATAATCTTACTCTTAGTTATATATGGGGTCTCCCATCGGTAAAAATGAGGAGTCAGGAGTTGAGAGTCCCTCATAGCAACCCTATGATGAGGACACTCTTCTCTCCCCCGACCCTTCCTGCAACTGGTAGCATCGCCCCTCTTCATGCATTGCTGCAGGCTTCGAGTCGGGTTATAGTGAATAAACCGCCACGAGTTTTTCATAGGTACCAAGCCATCAAATAGATACGAATTTGATCCGCTGGTTCAAAACCAATCTCTTGCCCGCCGGGTTATGCTTGCTCAGCAAAGCCCTTCCCAGTTGCTGCAACTACATCTTGTAGGGAATGTCCTTCCACAATTCCTTCCTCCATTATTGTTAGGATATCTTCTTTGGGACCTAAGCCCTATCTCAGAGATATATAGATGTATTGATGAGATCATTGAAATTGTAAATGTAATAGCTCAAGCAAAGCCGGTCACTATGGATTCTACGTCTAGTATAGGGCATCAGATTGTCGAAGCGAGCAGCCCTTAAACAAAAAAAGGCGATGGGAATAGCTTCCTACCCCACCCGTTCAAAAGCGAGTTTTGACTTAGTCAAAGATGCGCGAGACAGAAGAAAGAAAAGAAAGTAGAGTGATATGTGCAGGTTGAATCCGAGATGCGCATAGAACGGGACCAAGCGGTTTAGGAAGCCGGACCAGAAGAGGAAGTGTCGCTGGTCTTTACTTTGCTTGTCTTTTCTTCCTTACTCTATCAAGTAAGTGATAAAAACCTTATTAGATGTCACTTTCTTTAGTTTAGCAGCTCCGGTATCGGTAGCATTCACAGCTGATTCAACAATTGCTATTCTTTTTTCAACGAAAACAATCAGCAACAGTCGAGAAGAGCAAGAGAACGGAAACGGATTCAATAGCGGCAGAGTCGTGAAAAGCAAAAGCAAAGACCTCCGCTGAGCGTCATTCAACTTCCCCTGAGCTTGACTGAGGAAAGAGAACCGAAGTCAGTGTGTTAAGCAATGTTTTTCATTTCACTTCTTGGCCCCACTTAAGGTAATGCTTTCCCATCGAGAACAGGATTGGCAATGGCTAGTGAAGAGCTGAAGATTTGCTATTCTTTCTTATTAGAGCTTGAAGCCTAAGACGGATAACATCAATAGTGGAATTCCCGGATCTTACTTCACAACTTTCTTTTCCGTATGAGAGTCACTACTCCCTTTTTTCAAGGGATGAGCTCTGAAAAAAGCTATCGAGAAGGGATCTAATCCAGATATTGACCATAAAGCACACAATGTCATTTACAGGTCATTCAAGGAATCTCCACTAAATCTTATTGAGTAAATGCTCCCTGAAATCTTCCTTGAAGGCGATTCCCTTATCGACGCTTCTTTCTCCTTCCTTTCGTTTTTGTCTTCCACATGCCTCCCTATCAGTTCAGTCGAGCTACCGTAACCTCTCTTTCAATATTAAATTCTCTTTCCCTATCAGTCGACTTTGTACTCGCTTCGGTCGAGCAACGCTAATGTTTAAGGCCTCTCCTTGGCAGTCGAGTAAGAGGAAGTCAGGTCACTATTTAAAGATTCGATCATTCGATACCGTAGCTTATAGCTTTGGTTTGAAGACGTGAGACTGAAAGGAAAATACTATCCCCCTAATATAATATAAAAGGAACAGATCACGCAGGTAAGAATTATATAAATACAATACGCGCTGCTCTTTGCTTGGGGGCGAAGGTTATGCTTAGTGTCCATTAGACTATGGAGAACTACTGGTACCGGACTCTAAAGACAGACAACATCTTATGAGAAAGGCCTGTAGCTCGATACTGGGAAGAAAGGCGTAATGGTACCTCTGAAATTGATGCGATGGTCACTCCCTAAGCTTTAGCGCGCGGAAGAGCGTACTCTAACCAACCCGAGGTCAAACCTTGACCAAGAATCTGGAAAAAGAATTGCGTTCACCGGCAACTATCAGAGTTACCTTTCTAACAGCGGTTAGAGCTTCTTCTCCACTCGCCATGCCTTTTTTCAGGGGAATTTCTGAGCCTTTTTACCCCATTATGGCTTCTTTCTCCGCTGGGCAAAGCATTACCAGTCCATCCAACCAAACCTATGAATCGGGATTCAGCTATCTTTAGTGGACCCCTAATCAGTATGGCATTTCTTTAATCCCCTTCTATTCTATCTGTGTCCCTTCCTCGATAGAGGAATGAGTGCAACATTAGCCAGAGCGATAGAAGAGATAGTTTCATTCCACAGGAAAGCATTGTTGAGTCCCCACCCTTACCTTAGGTCTAGTCCACTTCATTAGGCCAGGACTTTCACGCCCAAGGGCAACAAGATGGTCAAGGCTTGCTTTGGCCTCACCGAGTCCGGTATGCTATGGATCGCAATAAAAAAATCTTTTCCGGTCTAGATTTATCTGAATTTGAGACCGTTGCGGGTCCATACCTACCTTCTGAGCGTGATGTTAAGGCTCCTTGTGTGATGGGTCGATTAGGTCAGTCTATAGAGGGCGGGGAAGAAGCGTTGGATCTTTGCCATTGGCAACAATGTCAACCTGAGGTTGTTACGACCAATTCACGAATGGTTAGGTCAAGTCCTCCGTAGGATACCCACTTTTTTTTGGGACCTATTGGCAGACTAGACCTCTGGACCGGCTCCAAGGACAGCAGGTATGTTACTCTTATGATTTAAAGTCGGCCACTGATAGGTGGCCTCTTTACTTCATGTTTAGAGTAATGTGTTACCTGTTTGATCGGTCTTTTTCTTCTAGCGTGGTTAACTCCACGTTGGCAACGACCGATTTCGAGGTACCTTTTGTTAAAAGGTTCTCTCGAGTGTCTTTTGTAGCTGGTCAGCCCTTAGGTTATCACGCCTCTTGGCCTCATACACGCTATATGAGTGACTACGTTCCTCTCGCCACTACAGAAAGGCGAGTGAGCCAGAGCTAGTTTAAGCCTTTCTATGCTCCACTACTGAAAAAGGGCTAGCTAAGACAAGGCAGCTGAAGGCAAGGAAGTACTGGGCCGGGTAAGTTGGGTAAGGACGAATTCATAAGCCCGTTGGGTATTCACTCATACTAGTACCAACGCCTGCCGACTATACGAAGGTCAAGGGTCTTCCCAGCCAGCCATCCCCTACCCATCAGACGGTCAATAAATAAAGGGAGGAGGTAGAAGGCCCACGGGTCGTGAACTTCTTTTCCCGGAGAAGTAGTCCGCTCTCTGTCTTGCTTACAAACCGCAGAATGTCCGAGGCAGGAGGTTGAATCCAAGCCAGGGAAAACATGCCAGAGGGAAGGTAAATAAAGGCAACGGCTTCTCCCACTAAGCGCTATGGACATACTACCCATACGTACTATGTGCTGGACGGACTGCTTACAGATTAGGGACTGGACTTGCCAATACTGATGAGGAACATCTTAAGTGGTGGTTTTTATTCCAAGATCTTCTGCCACTTAGTAACCTTAATAGAGAGAAATCTTGAGAATAGTTTAGTGAAAGCTATTGGTTTAATCATCCTCCCTCTCACTCTGGTTGGGGGGTGACACACCACAGAGTACGACACACATGCGATTTGCAAGATGCGCTCCTCGTGCATCTACATGATGCCGCGGCGAGTAGCTCCGTGCTGCTCCCTTCTTTCTCTTTCTTATACTGTGATCCCGATCCGGGAAGACGATTTCCGACATTCACCCTCAAAAGGAGGGGTATACTTCCGTCCATGCCTGTTGAAAGTTCCTTGCCTCTTGTGCCGTGCGTGAGCTGTGCCCGCTTTTCCCTCACAAAGCAAAGCATTTAACCGGCTTCCCTAAAGTAAAGTGAATTAATAGGCTAAACTCTCACATTTCTTTCTTCCGGCTTAGCCGGACTACTTACCTCTGGTCAGGAGAGTCAGAACTGATAGCCATTTCCATTTTTCATGGTATGGAACTCCAAGTAGTCCTTCCTGCAACAGAGTCAAAGCTGCGGTAATGCTTACTATAAGGCTATTCAAACCAATCTACCCGGAGACGGGATAAACTACTTCTTTCTATTTCTCCATAGCACCCAATTCCTGAACCAAACCAGGTGAAAGCGCTAACTCCTTCTTCTTTTCCCGTTCGTGACCCCTTACGAGTGAGCAGCAAAGCGAGGATCAGAGCCTGTCCACTCTATTAAGGTCAAGCTTTCCCATCGAGAAAGGATTCGGTTCGTCTGTTCATTGGAGGAAAGCGTTTATTGAGCTTCATGGATCCGCCCGCTTTCTGTCTCTGATCCCCAATATGAGTGAGACCAAGATGGCTGACTGGAGTGCCACAATCTCGCTTCCTCGGGGCCGGATGGCGGAATCGGCATTCTGGTCGGAAACAACATCTTCCCCTTCTGCGGCAGAGCTGCGGTCCACACTGTCCTTCGGCAATATCGGACTCCGAAGGCGCCGCCGCCACAAGAACAACCAAAAGAAAAATCGCTGCCCCACGGATTCTTGCCCTCACTCGAAAACAAATTGAGCTGTAGGCATCAAGGTAAGGTACCGAGAAACTAGACTGCTGCAGAAGCGGAATCGAAGGAATTGGTTTCAAGGTAAGGATAGCGTGATTGACTGCTTGCGTTTGGATCATGGGCCACAGCTACTTGGGTTTAAACCGCTGACATCCGCCACCCGAAAGGAGGCTTTTTTGCATGTTAGCGCCTCTCTATTCTACAGTGCCCATTGATCAAAGTCCTAAGCTTGGGAAATCATCCCACTTCGTTGTCTTTCTCTTTCTTTGAAGCTAGAAAGATGCAGTGCTTCACCGAGGGTTTGTCTCACAAGATCTGTTGGAGTTGAAGATTTATCGGCCATTCCCATTTGAGCGAAAGATTGAGCATTGGATCAAGAGAGTGCATTAGCCTTTCAAGGCTAAGTCGAAGCGTATCAATCCCAAGGTCGGCCTACAGATATCACTTTTAGGTCTCCTTCTTTCCACGCTCCCTGAGAAGTTATTCTGGTTTGTTATTCTTTAGTAATGCATTGGTGCCTGACCCTTGCAATCAACTTTCATAGGTATACCTTTGACGCATCTCTGAACAAGCAAATCTCAATGCTTCTACTGCTCCCACCTGCCACCCGGTCGTTCTTATAGTCTCTGGAATCGCTTTCAAAGCGGATTTAGTCTTCCTTTTTGCTTTCCATTGAGTGTAAAGTTCCGGGTAATCACCTGTGCGGGATTGATTTAGCTCAGAAGCGCCCTCTCTTTCACAGCCGAGGAGTGAGTACACATCGATGAGCTTAAGTAAGCGTTTTTGACTACTACACTTTGTTGATGCAACGAACTCTTTCTATTCCACGAGCAGACACCTTTCGAGAGAGTCTTCCAAATTGCTCTTTTGACCTACCTTGAGAAGGGAAATTCCTACGAGATGATTAATGAATGTAGGTCAGGTCTCTCTAATTCGCAGTAGGTGTGTATGCTCCCCTAAGGCGAGAGCATTTGCTTCTTCGACTGACTCAACCATGTCTTTCTTCATTGACTGCTTCATCAACAGAATCGCCGGAATCAACCGGCTCTACTGAAGCAACTACTCGCTTTGGATCTGCAACTTGAAGATATTCATATAGGCATAGGTAAAGGTATGGTAAAAGGCAATCGCAGTGGTTGTTTCACCCCAGAGTAGATTCACTCATAGCAGATACAAAGGCAGGAGCAAACTGCTAAGTAAAAGCAGCAGAGAGTCGCTATACGGGGGCAGCAGAGCCCGTTGATTCAGAACCACCTATTTCTCCATAAGGGCGTCGAGCCCCAGGCATAAGTAGGTGAATCCACAAAACCACTAGCAGAGGTGGAGGCACCAGCGATGAAAGCAGTGGGAGAGGCATTGAAAAAGAAAGGCAGCAGGAAAGCCTGGGAGCCAGCCCTATAGTATAAAAACCAGCAAATCGAGTTGCAGAAAGAATAATTGGTGTTTCGACTTTTGCAAGCCTATATATGTGGTTCTGATATTTTCATGTGTTCCTATAATTAATTGATCTATTAGTGCTTTCATGCTTTCTTTCTCTGTGCCACGGCGCGATATTGATGTGATGATCCATATATGAAGAACCTAGTTCTTCAATCATATCTGCACCAAATTCTTCTTTTCGGAAGAAAATATGATGCGAGGACCCGATCCACCAACTATCTGAAATGTTGGCAAACAGGGCCATAGTAGTGACCAACACTACCTTTTCCTGATCATCATGGCTTTTTCCCTTTTCCTTTCTTTTATGGGCACTCAAAACTCAAGTGACCTTTCTTCTTGCAGGACCAACACTCTATGTTTTTCAGGTTCTTCTGCCGCTTCGAAGAACTTTTTACTGTCCACAACGTTCATATTCTTTCTTTTTTTTGTTGTTTGGCTACAACGGGTACGCTCTCTAGAAGATTTGCTCGGGGCTGTTCACTTTCACTTGGTCGCCTGGTATCTTTGAAACCTCTTTGCTTGCGGAGGCAGGAGTGGAAACGTCTGAGAGAGCGCTTCGCGAAAGAATCCTGTGGCGCGGTGAAAGGTTTCCCGTTGGGGTTTCCGGCCCCCCTGGTCTTCACCTAATTGTGGAAGAGGGTAGGTGCGTTGAGTATCAACTCTCTCTCGCGCCTTTCTTCAGCTTGTTCCTGTTCGTCTATTCGGGACGGGGCAGGCAGCCCACATACATGAAGAGAAGAAGAGAGGATAGGGGGTTCCCTGATATTAAGGTGTCAAGGCAGTCGAAGAAGGCCACAAGTGGAAGCAACCGATGCTTTGGTCATTCAGTTGACTCCGCCAGTCCGTGCTTGCTGTCATGCTGGCAAAAGCAGGGCTTTCGGCCGGTTTTACCTACTATTGGATTTGAACCAATGACTCTCGCCGTATGAAAGCGATACTCTAACCGCTGAGTCAAGTAGGTCAAGCTGAGTCAAGTCAGAGAAAATAGACCCCTATAAGAGAAAGCCGCGCAACCAGAGTTCCCCTTACTATACAAGGGGGGGCGGAGCGCTAAGAAAGAGAAAGCGTTATCACTATACGAAATGAAGCAGCGGCTAGCACGCTAAGATCAACCATTTTGAGAACTTCGATCCTCTCCCAGCAATCAAAGGGAATAGTCTGTCTCAGTCCCTTGCTTCTTTAGTCCCATCACTCTCTGTAATGAATAGAAGAGTTTTCTTACGATAATCAGGAAGGCCATGCCTAACATCAGTTGGCTCACTCAATCTAAAGAGTTTATCTTTTTGATTC